TATTTTCATGTAAATGAGGGGCAAGAAAGTTTTATGGAAAAATGGGGGTTCAATTCAATGTTCGTTAGCGGGGTATTAGAATACAGGTGTGGGTTACGTAAATCAATAAAAAATCTTGGTGATCCTATTGAAAATACCAGTGTAAATGAAGATCCGATTATAATCGATAAAGACATACCTAATGGGGGTAAGAGTAACAATTCTAGTGACAGTAATGTTGATCATTTAGTCGACGTCAGGGACATTGGGAATTTGATATCTGATGACACCTTTTTAGTTAGGGATAGTAATAGGGCTAGTTACTCCATATATTTTGATATTGAAAATGAAATTTTTGAGATTGACAATAATCATTCTTTTCTAAGTGAACCAGAAAATTCTTTTTATAGTTATCAGAATTATAGTTATCTGAATAATGTATCGAAGAATGACGATCCTCGCTATGGCCGTTACGTGTATGATACTAAATATAGTTGGAATAATCATGTTAATAGTTGCATTGACAGTTATCTTCGTTATCAAATCTGTATTGATAGCTTCATTTTCACTAGTAGTGAAAATTATAATGAGAGTTCCAGTAGTATGGATGATAGTGATTTACCTATAAGTGAGAGTTCTAATGATTTAGATGGAACTCAAAAATACAAGCATTTGTGGGTTCAATGCGAAACTTGTTATGGATTAAATTATAAGAAATTTTTTAAATCAAAAATGAATATTTGTGAACATTGTGGATGGTATGTGAAAATGAGTAGTTCGGATAGGATCGAACTTTTGATTGATCCGGGTACTTGGGATCCTATGGATGAAGACATGGTCTCTCTCGATCCTATTGAATTTGATTCGGAAGAAGAGGAAGAACCTTCTAAAGATCCTATTGAATGTGATTCGGAAGAAGAGGAAGAACCTTCTAAAGATCCTATTGAATGTGATTCGGAAGAAGAGGACAAACCTTATAAAGATCGTATTGATTCTTATCAAAAAGAGACAGGATTAACTGAGGCTATTCAAACAGGTACAGGTAAACTAAATGGTATTCCTGTAGCAATCGGGGTTATGGATTTTCAGTTTATGGGGGGTAGTATGGGATCTGTAGTGGGTGAGAAAATCACACGTTTGATTGAGTATGCTACCAATCAATTTTTACCTCTTATTCTAGTGTGTGCTTCCGGAGGAGCACGCATGCAAGAAGGAAGTTTGAGCTTGATGCAAATGGCTAAAATATCTTCTGCTTTACATGATTATCAATCAAATAAAAAGTTATTCTATGTAGCAATCCTTACATCTCCTACTACAGGTGGGGTGACAGCTAGTTTTGGTATGTTGGGAGATATCATTATTGCTGAACCCGATGCCTACATTGCATTTGCTGGTAAAAGAGTAATTGAACAAACATTGAATATTATAGTACCTGAGGGTGTACAAGTAGCTGAATATTTATTTGATAAAGGCTTATTTGATCCAATCGTACCACGTAATCCTTTAAAAGGAGTTCTGAGTGAATTATTTCAGTTCCATGCTTTCGTTCCTTTGAATTCAAATTCAAGCAGAAACGTATAACCTTGAATTTAATAATTCATTAAATGATTAAATCAATTCTACATTTTAGTATTTCTTTAAGGGTGACCAAGTAGTTATTTAGTTTCATTTTTTTATAGGAATGAAAGTAAAAGCCTGAAGAGTGTATTTGTCTTTGGTAACATAAGATTGAATTGTATAAAAAATTATGGGGATATTTTTTTTATCGGCATTAAATTAAAATTTATAAATTCTAATATACTAAAAAAATTTAGAATAAATAGAATAGACTAATAATTAAGATAATTAAGAAAAGAATAAAAAAAAAAAAAGAAAATAATAAAGAAGTGGATTATCATACATCTATTTCATATAGAAAGATGAATAAGCCCATTTATTTACACTTTTGATTTCCATTCCATTTATTATATACTTACTAGAATAGATTCTATATTAGTATCTCTCTATATAGTAGTATTTTTACCCCCTATTTTATTATATTTATTAGAATTCTATTTTATTTATTCCTTATTATATCTTAGTATATATACATAATAGACTCTTATTTTTTATATCTCCTTGTATATATTCAATACTCACTTAAGTATAATTTTATTAATATAATTCTATATGAAGTATAAGATATCTTTAGAACAGGTTAAAATGTTAATATAACAACAAATAGAACACTAAATAACAGATAGAAATATTAAATCGAGGTACCTATTCTATGACAACTATCAGCAACTTACCCACTATTTTTGTGCCTTTAGTGGGATTAGTATTTCCGGCAATTGCTATGGTTTCTTTATCTCTTCATGTTCAAAAAAACAAGATTTTTTAGATATTATGGGTTTAGATCTTATCTATTTATATTTTTTTGAAAGACTTAGGCTTACTTGGATCATAACACAAATATCTAGTTAGTAGAATATGGTATAACGAGTAGTTTGCGCCGAGCAGAAGCTCGTATGCATAAACATCATATATGAGTAAATGATTTATAGCTTTTTGAAAAGCAATTTGAAAAGAAATGGGTATCGGGAAAATTTATGAAGCGTAAAGTAAATATATCTCCATGTCTGTGGATATCTAGAAGAAATCATATACATAAAATAAGGGATGTTATTGTTTAGTTTAACTCTAAACAATTGGTGAATTACTCCTAAAGCTTCACATCATAAGAGTGCTAGTTGATGAGGGTTACCTCGGAAACAAAAAAATTAAAGTCAAATTTATTGGGGTTATGTTACTTCCCAATTACAATACAATGCAATTAGATCTAGTATAGTATGAGTTGGCGATCAGATCATATATGGATAGAACTTATAGCGGGGTCTCAAAAACCGAGTAATTTCTGCTGGGCCTTTATCCTTTTTTTAGGTTCATTGGGGTTTTTATTGGTTGGAACTTATAGTTATCTCGGTAGGAATTTTATACCCTTATTTTCTTATCAGCAAATAAGTTTTTTTCCACAAGGAATCGTAATGTCGTTCTATGGAATTGCGGGTCTTTTTTTTAGTTCATATTTGTGGTGCACAATTGCGTGGAATGTGGGTAGCGGTTATGATCGATTCGATATAAAAGAAGGAATAGTGTGTATTTTTCGTAGGGGATTTCCTGGAAAAAATCGTCGCATCTTCCTCCGATTCCTTATGAAAGACATTCAATCCATCAGAATAGAAGTTAAAGAGGGTATTTTTTCTCGTCCTATACTTTCTATCGAAATCAGAGGCCAAGGATCCATTCCCTTGACTCATATCGATGAGAATTTGACTCTACGAGAAATTGAACAGAAAGCCGCTGAATTGGCCTATTTCTTGCGTGTACCAATTGAAATATTTTGAAAAAAAAAAAAAGGGTGAACGCTTTCTTAGCAAAAGGGAAAGAAAAAACTAGAATTTACTAATTCTCTTTCTCTTTTTTCTATAGCATAACTTAACTGAAGTTTCGGCCGAACTCTGATTAGAACAAAAAAAGTAAACATACGCGAAACAACCCTAAAACGAAATAGTTTTAGGTCCATAAATTATTTTTTTTATGCGTATTTAAATCCACTTAAATCAATTCAATAATGAAAGAAGTAAGAAATTGAAATAATAGATTCATCTTATATATCAAAACATTTCAGAATAAAGAATTTCTTTTAATTATTCCTCTATTGCGGCGAGTTTTTTTTCGAAATTTTTTCATATCTTAATAACTATCTTAATAACTGGAGAGTTCTTGCGCCTCGAAATTCGACTAATATTTATTAATTTGAATTTGAAATAGTTCTTTCGTCCATTCATTCAAAGGAGACAATTGCTTCGAATTTGAGCAATTGATATATATGAATAGTCTAGAGAATATGCAAGTTTACATTCATGAACTATTTATTATTCTATATTTATATTGTTTTCCTCTATTTTTTTTTTCTAAATTCAAGGACCACCCACTGTACTGAATCACAAATAAAAAATAGGGATATAGGCTCGAGACTTGATAATGTAATAGAACTGATACTTGATAGAAATATTAGTATAGAAATATTAGTATCGTATAGAGTCGCCGAATGAGCCGAGTTCATTTCAAAATTCACAGACGGGCAAATGGCAAAAAAGAAAGCATTTATTTCCCTCCTATATCTTGCATCTATAGTATTTTTTCCTTGGTGGATCTCTTTCTCATTTCCATTTAACAAAAGTATTGAATCTTGGGTTACTGATTGGTGGAATACTAGGCTCTCCGAAATTTTTTTGAATGATATTGAAGAAAAAGATATTCTAAAAAAATTTATAGAATTAGAGGAACTATCCCTCTTCGACGAAATTCTAAAGGAATACCCGGAAGGGCGTTTACAAAAACTTCGTGCCGGAGTCTACAAAGAAACGATCCGATTGATCAAGATGCACAATGAGAGTCGTATCTATACAATTTTACATTTCTCAACAAATCTAATTTATTTCCTTATTCTAAGCCTTTATTCTATTCTAGGTACTGAAGAACTTATTTTTCTTAACTCTTGTCTTCAAGAATTTATATATAATTTAAGCGACACATTAAAAGCTTTTTCTATTCTTTTATTAACCGATTTATGCATAGGATTCCATTCGCCCCATGGTTGGGAACTAATGATTGGCTCTATCTACAAAAATTTGGGATTTGATCATTATGATCAAATTATATCCGGTCTTGTTTCTACTTTTCCAGTCATTTTAGATACAATTTTTAAATATTTTATTTTTCGTTATTTAAATTGTGTATCCCCGTCACTTGTAGTGATTTATCATTCAATGAATGATTGAAAAATGATCGAATGAACCAATTATAATATTTGTTACTTTGTACATAAGTAAAAGAGTCAAAAACGTACTTATTCTTTCTGGGGAATTCCGTCAATATTCCATCCAAATTATTTCAGTAAATATCAGAATGATAGATTAAGTAACTATACTAGTGACTTATCTAATTTTATTGTAGAAATTTTTGGGATCAATGAT